TATAATGCATGAAAGGGTCCTTAAACAACCATAGATTGTCCTGAAAGGCCTTAGCAAAAGCTTCTACAAGTCCAAGATGTTCTAGTTTTCCATAGAAAAAGATTCGTTCAAGAAGGGTTCCAGAAGACGTTGAGCATAAATGAGAAGATTTGTTACGAAGAAAGACGAAGATGGATTCGTATTCACATAGATGAGAATTATATAGGACGAAGAAAAACCTTTGATTTATTTTTGAAAAACAAGAACTGGCTTTATTTGGAGTATTACAAATACGATACTCGTGGAGAAAGAATCTTAAAAAATGTAAAGAAGAAGCGTCTTTTACCCAGTAGCGAAGAGTTTGAACCAATATTTCCAGATGGATTGGGTAGGGTATTAGTATCTCTAACACATAAATTAAATGTGAAAATTTGTCCTCTAAAAAAGGGAATATTGAATGAATTGATCGTAAATTATGAGATTTAACTATTCCTTTCCTTTCTAGCGAAGATAATAATCGGAGATAAAACGGAATTTCTACAATGACTGCAAATACTTCTGATATCATTTGAAAATTAAAATTCTTGTTGCGCCCAAAAAAGGTATTTTGGGTAAAATCATTAGCAAAAAGAATCAAATGATTCTGTTCATACTGATACATTCGCTCAATTGCACGTTTCACAATTAGTAAGCTAAACTTATTAGAACCTGCATTTTCCAACAAAACGGATCTATTTCTATTTAAACCATGATCATGCGCAAGTGCATAAATATACTCCTGAAAGATAAGTGGATATAAGAAGTAGTGTTGTTGAGATCTATTTAGCTTTAAATATTTTTGGAATTCCTCCATTTGAAATTCTAGTTGAACTAAAGGTAGAGGATTTTGGGGGTTATCAATGAAACATAGTGCGATACAGTCAAAACGAGGTATTCGAGTAATAAACGAATAGATACCTCGGGGATACAGGTAAACTTATCAACGGATTATCTATCCTCTCTTTTCCATTTAAACGAATAAGTTATGTTCGTTATAGGATAACAAAAGACTTAGAAATCCTTTATTTTTTCAACCTAATCGCTCTTTTGATTTTGGAATTTTTTTATCAATATACTGTTTCTTCTACACACACATTTCTATTCCATAATGGAAAATGTCAATAGTTAGGATTCATTAAAATATAAAGAATTCGTTCATGGGATAATCCCTTCCCGTATCAGGCACTAATAAATTTTTAACGTCTAATTAGATCGGGTAATCGTTCAAATTAAGAACAGAAGCTCGTTGCTTTTTCCCTATAATCAATAATAATATCAATAAATAAATAAATTGAAGCCATTAGGGCTCTATATCCATTTATTCATCCGACCCAACTTGAAATTGAATTCATTTTGTTCCGTTTCAAAAAAGAACACAACGGTTTGTACCGATTCGGAAAGAATGAAATATTCTCAGAACTCTTCGTTGATCCGACATGCTATTTTTTCCATTCATTCCCTTTCAGGATCAGTCGTGGTCTTCCAAACTTTACCGATGGTATGGACGAATCCCTCGCTTCATCCAAATGTGTAAAAGATCCTAGCCGCACTTAAAAGCCGAGTACTCTACCGTTGAGTTAGCAACCCGAATAGAAAAAGTTTATGTAAATACAATCAAAAAAAAAGATAGATAAACGTCAAAATTTATAGACCACCTCTTCGTTCTTATGTTATCGACTTTTAAATCAAAACCCCTATTCTTATTATATCAAAGAGAATTCAAGGAATCCCACCATTTGAATAATATAAGGTAAAAATCAAACCGCTCGGACAAAAATAAATTTATCTACTTATCACGATGAATTATATTTGTTCGATACACTGTTGTCAATATAAATGTTGAGAAAATAATACAATGGAAAAACAAAAAAAAAATGGAATTTCTTTCAATACTATTAAAAAAGGGCTTGTGTTAGATTGGCACTACATAGCTGAAAAAAGTTTAGATAGAGGAATAAAAAAAGACCAAGTAGAAAAAAATATCAGATTGAATCAATAATCAATAATAAGTAACTAGAATAAACAAAGGGGAGGATTCCTTGGTTATTACTTATTAGTATAGTTTCAACGAAAACCGACCAATTGAAGGAACTCCCAGAATTTTATATTTTTAGGATCAAGCAACTCGAGTTTTGTCGTTCTAGAACATGAGATTTTATAGAAGCAATGAAAAATAGATATGAGTAGAATCCAAAAAAGGAAAAAAGTATATATATAAATATAAAAATTTATATAAGAATTACTATCCCTTTCTATTTCTTTATTTCCTTAATTAAATTTTGTTTGATTAGGACCAAGTTACTTAAAAACCTCTGCCTTTTTTAAAAGATCCCAAACAGTTCCTGTGGGCTGAGCGCCCTTTTCAAGGAAATATAGAATAGCAGGAACGTTTAAATAACTTTGATTCTTTATCGGATCATAAAAACCTACGTTCCGAAGATCTCTTCCTTCTCTTCGGGATCGAACATCAATTGCAACGATTCGATAGACGGCTCATTGGGATAGATCTAAGTAAATGAACAAGACCCCCCCTAGAAACGTATAGGAAGTTTTCTCCTCGTACGGCTCGAGAAAAAATGATTTGGAGTTTTGTCTACGTATAGAATTATAATTTCTGGCAAAGGGGTTGATAAAATAAATTAGAATGGGATTTAACTCATTTTTTTCTTCCTCCTTCCTGAAAAAATAAAAATCATTTGTACCCATAACTCAAGTTGGATAATTCTCAAAGAGCTTAAAAGAAAAAAAATCTTTAGGCAATTTATTTCATTTTTTGAATGGTCTTTAACCCCCTCTTGCTTGTCTCATTTAATCTTTATTATTATCCAGTTATTGAGACAATTGAAAAAACGGTGTTTCCTTGTTCTGGGATCCTTTTTTTTTGTTTTAAATCAGTGGGTTTAGACATTACTTCGGTGCTTCTTAATCCTTACAAAATGGCAGCAACATACCCCTTTTGTGATTTCTTTCTATCAAATCAAAGAATCATATAAACGCTCGATTCCCGCGTGATACACTTTGAATCGAAAGACTTTTCTCAATTTCAACAAATTTTACTTTTGAATTAAAAACTTGACTGAATCGGATCCTTTCAATTTCTATATTGATATACTTACAAAGTTGTTCCAATTTATTGATTGGTATTAACCCTAGATTCTTGCCCCCTGAAAGATGAATCCATACTTTCTACCCGAGCTCCATCATGTACTATATTCATTACAACCTAACAAAAAAAGGATTCTAGTGAAAACAGAACAGATGTCGGGTCAAGAGCACCTTCATTCATAGAAAAGATGGCGGATGTAAGAATAAAAATCCACACCGGATCGTGTCCTTCAAGTCGCACGTTGCTTTCTACCACAGCGTTTCAAACGAAGTTTTACCATAACAAAAAATTCCTCTAATTTGGAACCCATATGGAATTGATTCAATTATGGAATCATGAATAGTCATTGGTTCCGTCGATACATAAACATATTAATCTATACCCTTTTTCTTCTATACAAATTCTTCTATACAAAGATGGCAAAAATTTTTTTTAAGCAATCTTAGCAAGACCCCACCTATTATTGTATGTTATTGTATGAATGCAACACTTTAACTTTACTTTTTATTAAAAAAATTAAAATATCTGTTTCTTTTCGAATTGAACCATCAACGATTTAAAGCAGATAAATGGATTGAAAAAAAAACCCATTTTTATTTTTTTGTGTGAGATAGATAAAAAAGACCGATCGAAGAGAATATTTAAGTACTTGTTCTTTCGATTCGAATTTTATTAATAAGATAAGATGAACTAATTAGTGGTTTTTCGTACCTATGAGATAGACTGAACTACAGTCTTTATTATGGATCCGTTACATATGTAACTTGATTCGTTATTAATGAGATTCGGACATACACAGATATACATATATTTAAATGAAGACCTCCTGTTACTGTTACTAATTAAGAACTATCTATCCCATGACTCTCTGGGAATGCTGAATCAGAACAAAAATAAAAAAGGATACCTTTTGGGGAAAGGATACTCTCTAGGGACAAAGACAAACAAGTCCAGATTCGGCGCTTGCTCCTAATTTTTTAGTTTACCCAAACCCAGTCTTGTCTTAAGAGACTTAATCCCATTAATTGAATGTAATAACCCCCCTCTTGTTTAGAATAAAGAGATCCTAATAATTTGGCTACCCCCATTTTTGTAAGTTTAATTTGAATGGATAAATAATAAGATATAGTATATAGGAAAGAAGTGCTCTTTCTTAGTGTAATTTAAAATAAAATGTATCGTTGAAAATTTAAAAAGATATGAGACGTAAGGTTTTTTCTTCAAATTAAGTAGCTATAAACCCCTTCAATATGAATGGAATGAACATATGATGAAAAATACGCCCATACTTTATTTTTCAATTAGTTGAATTCAACTAGGGTGTGACCTATGTTCCCATCATATCTTGATGACAAACAAATATATTTAGTAATATCTGTATGTTGTGAAAAACAAAGATATGATTCATAAAAGAATCATTCAAAATTATAAAAGAAACAAGAATGACATTCTATCGAATATTAGGCATTTAAACATAACGTTACTTTCAAAATAAACTTTTACTCTGATACAATGTATCTACCTGGGACGAAAGGATTCGAACCTCCGAATACCGGGACCAAAACCCGTTGCCTTACCACTTGGCCACGCCCCATCTATATTTCCATTCTACACTAATAAAGAATAATATTAGTATTGGGTCTTGGTCAATTACAGGGCAATTTTATATATAAAATTTTTATAGAATAGATTAGATTCTTGCTAGGATTTTTACGCGTGTAGATATAGAATTCAGCCGAATTCATTGATCATTACATATAATTTAATTAAGATATTCTATGAAAGTATTATTTCTTCTATTCTCCTTTGTTTGAGAATTGGGGAATTTTTGATTGGATGGGTTCAAAGAAAAAGAAGGATTTTTGTCTACCTTACT